TATAACAGATCGTATGGTGGGCCATAAATTGGGAGAATTTTCACCTACTTTAAATTTCCGGGGACATGCAAAAGCAAAAGAAAAAAATGATAATAAATCCCGACGTTAAAAGAACAAGTCAAATAGAAATATTTATCATTCATTAAAAAGAGGCGAATACTATGATAAATAAAAAAAAGAAAAAGATAGAGCTATACACAGACGTATATACTTTAGGACAACATATACGTATGTCCACTAACAAAGCACGAAGAATAATTGATCAGATTCGTGGACGTTCTTACGAAGAAACAATTATGATACTTGAACTCATGCCTTATCGAGCATCTTATCCCATTTTAAAATTGATTTCTTCTGCAGCAGCAAATGCTAGTCACAATATGGGTTTCAACGAATCCGATTTAATTATTAGTAAAGCCGAGGTTAACAACGGTACTAGTGTGAAAAAATTAAAACCTCAGGCTCGGGGACGGGGTTATCTAATAAAAAAATCGACTTGTCATATAACTATTGTATTAAAAAATCTATCTTTATATAAAGAATATTATAAAGAATATAAAGAATATGGAAATATTTATATAAAAAATAGGAAGATCTTTATATAAAGAATAGGATATAAAGAAGTATGAAGAATCTAACATATTCTTAAAAAAAAACCAGAGATGGATAAAAAAAAATCCACGGATATGAGATTTGACAATATGTATAGTTAAGTAGTGGGGGATTATGGGACAAAAAATAAATCCACTTGGTTTTAGACTTGGTACAACCCAAAGTCATCATTCTCTTTGGTTTGCACAACCAAAAAATTACTCTGAGGGTCTACAAGAAGATCAAAAAATAAGAAACTCTATCAAGAATTTTGTAAAAAAAAATACAAAAATATCTTCTGGCGTTGAGGGAATTGCACGTATAGAGATTCAAAAACGAATCGATGTGATTCAGGTCATAATATATATGGGATTCCCAAAATTATTAATAGAAAGTAGACCCAAACGAATCGAAGAATTACAGATACATGTACAAAAAGAACTTAATTGTGTAAACCGAAAACTCAATATTGTTATCACAAGAATTTCAAATCCTTATAGGAACCCTAATATCCTTGCCGAATTTATAGCTGGACAATTAAAGAATAGAGTTTCTTTTCGTAAAGCAATGAAAAAAGCTATTGAATTAACTGAACAGGCAGATACAAAAGGAATTCAAGTACAAATTGCGGGACGTCTTGATGGAAAAGAAATTGCACGAGTCGAATGGATTCGAGAAGGTAGGGTTCCTCTGCAAACCATTCGCGCTAAAATTTTTTATTGCTCGTATACAGTTAGAACTATTTATGGGGTATTGGGCATAAAAATTTGGACATTTCTAGACAAGAAATAATAAACCCTTACTTGACTTGGTTTTTCCATTCTATCCATTGCTAGAAGAAAACAAAAAAGAACAAAATCCTTCATTCTTTTTTTTGTTTAATCAAAACAAAAAGAAACAATTCTAATTCTATTAACTATTAAACTATTAACTATTAAATTAAAATAGTCAAATATTAATTTAATAATTTCGAATTTTACACTATAGAATTAATTTAATATTAAGAATTTAACTAGATATGGCTATTTCTAATTCTTCGAATTCTATTTATATAGGGTTGAATAAAATTAAATAAAAAATTGAGTAATATAATTGCTATGCTTAGTGTGTGACTCGTTGGTTTTTTAGAGTCCGGATAAAAAAGAAAAAACGGACTGACCAGAGTATGAACTAATAATTATACAACTAATAACCAACCCATCACTTTGCATTATCTGGATACAAAAAAAGAGTCAAGATATGATATATTAGTCATATCATTGTAGCAATTAAAATCCTTTTTGCACAAACAAAAGAAAACCAATCTGATTATGCTTTAAAAATAAAAATAGAAAATTATGCAGATAAGTGGAAGGGTGAAAGAAAGAAAAAGAATATCAATGATATAAAATTCCAATATGTAAGGTCTATGAGTCATCACATAAAAGCTAATGTAGTAAAGCATCCATACCAATTGATTTAAAATTAAACTAATCTGTTGATAAAACAAAAAATCAAGAGCCTTGATTCACTCCAGACTGAGAAGATTGACTCAAGAACAATTTTTTTTTTTTTTTTATTAGAGGCTCCATTGGAAAAATTAAGACCTAAACATTAATTGAGAAGTGATGGGAACGATGTAACCTGTAAATACATAAGATTTTACTGAAAACAAATCTTAATGATTTATTGGGAGGATAGCGAAAAGAAACAGAAGACAATCGATTTATTTTATTATGAGAGATCATGGGTTACCTCTACAAATAAAATAACTATTGAAAGACTAAATATGCAAGAGGAAATATTCGCCCGCGAAGATTTGTTTTATATTCTTTTTGATTGCTAAATTTGATAAATCTGATATCCTAATTCGAATATATAAAAAAATTTGTTACAACCTTATATTATAACAAATAACAAAAACAAGATTATCTAAAATAAACAAATAAAATAGAAAAAATTATTCTAGTTATAGACATTAATTATAGAGAATTTTTTCTATTTCTATCTAGAACTATTAGATCTAGAACTAGTAGAACTCTAAAATAGAATATAGATTCTAATTTATATATATTAGATAGATACAAATTTTTATTCTACTAATATTCTATTCTACCTAATATCCTATTCGAATAATCTAATAATCTACGATTTATAGATCTAATAAGTAAGAAATAAATTAAAATAAATAGATTTAACTAAATTAAGTGAAATCTCAAAGAATACGATGATTTAATATATTATTTTATTCGTAAAAGACATGGATATTTTTTTTTTAATCATTTCATTCGCGAGGAGCTGGATGAGAAGAAATTCTCATGTCCGGTTCTGCAGTAGAGATGGAATTGAGAAAGAACCATCAACTATAACCCCAAAAGAACCCGATTCCGTAAACAACATCGAGGAAGAATGAAAGGAATAGCTTTTCGAGGAAATCGTATTTGTTTTGGAAAATATGCTCTTCAAGCACTTGAATCTGCTTGGATTACATCTAGACAAATAGAAGCCGGACGACGAGCAATGACACGAAATGCACGCCGCGGTGGAAAAATATGGGTACGTATATTTCCCGACAAACCCATTACTTTAAGACCTACGGAAACACGGATGGGTTCGGGGAAAGGATCTCCCGAATATTGGGTAGCTGTCGTTAAACCGGGTAGAATACTTTATGAAATGGGCGGAGTAGCAGAAAATATCGCAAAAAAGTCTATGTCAATAGCAGCATCAAAAATGCCTATACGAACTCAATTCCTTATTTCAAAATAGGAATATAGAACCAAAGGAAAAAGACCTTTTGTATACTAAAAAAAAAGTGGAAGTTTCTTTTTTTGTTTTGGACAAACAATATATCTTTTTTTTTCCTTTGCATTTAAATAACAAAAAAAAAAAAAAAAAAAAATGATATGATCCAATCTCAGACCCATTTGAATGTAGCAGATAACAGCGGAGCCCGAGAATTAATGTGTATTCGAATCATAGGGACTAGTAATCGCCGATATGCTCATATCGGTGACGTTATTGTTGCTGTTATCAAGGAAGCAGCACCAAATTCACCTCTAGAAAGATCAGAAGTAATCAGAGCTGTAATTGTACGTACTTGTAAAGAACTTAAACGTAATAACGGTATAATAATAAGATACGATGACAATGCTGCAGTTGTCATTGATCAAGAGGGAAATCCAAAAGGAACTCGAATTTTTGGTGCAATTGCCCGGGAATTGAGACAATTAAATTTTACTAAAATTGTTTCATTAGCACCTGAGGTCTTATAAGATAAAAAATTAGACGATATAAGATAGAAAATTTCAGATTAAGAGGAGACCATGATATAGTTATAGTATTTAGTATTATAGTTATAGTATTTTAATTAGTTGAATAAAAACGAAATAGAATTAATCAAATCAAATTAATTAGTAAATTGTGTTTCACGCATATACCTTTAATTAAATAATAAGAAAATTAAAATTCAGAGATTAAATAAAATAATTAATTAACAAAAACCAAGAGTATGTTGATTATATCAAAACTAGCGAAAAATAATAATTTTAGTTTATCATGGGTAGGGATCCTATTGCTGAGATAATAACCTCTATACGAAATGCTGACATGAATAGAAAAAGAATCGTTCGAATAGCAGCTACTAACATCACCGAAAACATTATTAAAATACTCTTACGAGAGGGTTTTATTGAAAATGTAAGGAAACATCGGGAAGAAAACAAAAAATTTTTGGTTTTAATCCTACGCCATAGAAGGAAGAAGAAAGGACCATATAGAACTAGTCTAAATTTAAAACGAATCAGCCGACCAGGTTTACGAATTTATTCTAACTATCAAAAAATTCCTAGAATTTTGGGTGGGATGGGCATTGTAATTCTTTCTACTTCTCGAGGTATAATGACAGACCGGGAAGCTCGACTCGAAAGAATTGGAGGAGAAATCTTGTGTTATATATGGTAATCTTTTTAATATCCGAATTCGACCCAGACTTCTTATTTATTTGTTAAAAAAAGAGATTTAAAGAATAGGTTTCTAATACCATTCCTCTCGATTCCTCTTACATTAGTTAATACTTCAAGAGGATTTGCGATGGGATGAAAGAACAAAAATGAATTTTTGAAAGTTTAATTACTAAATCTGAATCACTTTTTCAATTTCAATAATATGTTCCAAGTTCGTTTAGATAATCAAGATCTGGTTTTAGGTTATCTTTTAGCCAAGATAATTTTTTTTACGTATACTACCACCACGAGATAGTATCAAAGTACGTATAATTCGATCCGAGCACGTCTAATTTATAGACTCCATAAAAAAATTTCAATGATTAGGCAATTTTTTCTTTCAACTTTAAAAGCCCTTTCGCCTTTCGTAGGAATAGAATTTAAGATTTAAAAATTTAAAGAAACTTAGTTTCTTCAAAAAAAAAT